CCTATCTTTTCTTTCATCTCGGGAGAAATACGATCGGCAGGAGCTAACTCAAACCCCTCCGGTAAAATAAGAACAGCCCCTACATTCAAACCCCCCTTCTTGCCATTAGCAAGAACTTGTTTCACTTGCTTATCATAAGGAATTCGAACAACTGCTTCAAATACAGTATCCGGAAGCACCGCTTGTGGAACCTCAATATCCACGGGCTTATTAGCTAAATGGCAATTGGCACATACAATACGCCCAGTCGCTTCTCGTGGATTTTCATAACCCTGCTGCGCAAAAATGGGATATGCACTTGAAATCGACGTACGGGTTATGATATATATCATAAGCAATACGGAAATAGATCGAGTAATCTGTTCCTTTATACAAGAAAAAGTATTTAGAGTTTGCATGGTCTAATCATTGATCCGAAAATTTCTACAATAAATGGGGTAGGTCACTAGTATAGGTCCCTATCCACGATTCTGCTATTTACTGGAATCATTTTACTGGAATACTCTGGGATGAAAACCCCCGGATAGAAAGTTTTTTTGGATTAGATTATGGTGGATCATTTATCAATCATTCATTGAATGATAAATAACTACAAGTGACGGCGATACACGATTTAAATAACGGAAAATCCAGTATTTAAAAATAGTATCCAGAATAACTGGAAAGGTGGAAACAAGACCAGATATAATTTGATCATTATGAATAAATCCAAAATCTTTGTAGACAGAACCAATCATTAGTTCCCATCCGTGGGGTGAATGAAATCCGATACATAAATCCGTTATTAAAAGAATCAAAAAAGCTTTTATTGTATCACTTAAGTTATATAGGAATTCCTGAGCCCAAGAGTTAAGAATAACAAGTTCTTCGTTACCGAAAATAGAATAGCCGCTTAGAATAACAAAACAGATTATATTTGTCGATAAGTGCAAAATCGTATGGATACGATCCTCATTGTGTATCTTGATTAATTGGATCGTTTCTTTTTGGATTCCTATAGGAAGCTTTTGTAGATGTGTCTCCGAGTATTCCTTGATAATTTCGTCCACGAAGAGGATTTCCTCTAATTCTATGAACTTTTCTAGAATACTTTTTTCTTGAATATCATTCCAAAAAATTTCGGATTGACCAGTATTCGACCAATTAGTCACCCAAGATTCCATACTTTTCATAAATGAGAAAGAAATCCACCAGGGCAAAAATACTATAGATGCAAGATACAAAAGAGGAGTGAATGCTTTCTTTTTTGCCATTTTTTCATCTGTGAATTGTTAATTAACCCCGTCGACTCTCTGTGATTGAATATTTTTTTCACACGTGAGTTCTAGACAAGGTATCCAATCGATTTTTTTTATTTTTTCAACATCTAGAGAGAGTACAGAAATAGACTAAGACTCCACTTCGAATTCGAACCAGATATCTCAATTCATCAAATCCCAAACAAATGTCTCCTTTCGATGAATGACCGAAAGAAGTACTTTAATGAATGAATATTATTCAGATTTTGAGACGAAAGAACTCCTTTTCTATCAAAATATCCAATATTTCGAAAAAATTCCAAGGTTACCCCATAGCCAAGAATAGAATAATTCAGAGAAAGAAATTTGGATGATCAAAAAAACGAGCGTCAAAACAAAACAGAAGCCAGTTATCATTATTAAGAAAACCCATTGTTGGTTCGTAAGGAACACAAAATAAAAGGAGGGTCGGTTGGCAAAAAGCAAATAATTGACAAGATATAATATGATTTATCTGCATCTTATGATTTATTGATTTATCTTCATCTAATAAAGTATCAGGTACAACAAATCTCGAAAAAATAAATTTATTTCTTTCGAAATCATTTGATATATGAGATGAATTGATTCTAGTCGTTCAATTTGTGACTCGGTTAAATTGAGTTGCATGGATTTGGATACGCCTAAGAAAGCATTCGTTCTTCAGCCCAGTTCCTTTTCTCAAAAGACTTCAATCGGTACGCGCAAGAAATAGGCCAATCCCGCGGCTTTTTGTTCAATTTCTCGTGGAGTCAAATTCTCATCAGTACGGGTCAACGGAATAGCCCCCCGGCCTCTAATGTCCATATAAAGGACACGGCGAGCATAAATACCCTCTTTTACTTCTATTCTAACGGATTGAATATCTTTTATAAGGAATCGTAGGAATATGCGACGGTTTTTTCCAGGAAATCCCCAACGAAAAATACACACTATTCCTTCCTTTCTATCGAATCGATCATAACCACTACCTACATTCCAGGAAATTGTGCACCACAAATAGGAACTAATAAAGAGACCCGCGATCCCGTAGAAAGACATCACGATCCCTTGTGGAAAAAAAATGATTTGCTGAGACGGAAAAAAAGATATCAAATTTCTACCAAGATAACTAGAAGTTCCAACCAATAAGAATCCTAATGAACCTAAAAAAACGATAAGGGCCCAGCAAAAATTACTTAGTTTTCGAGACCCCGTTATAAGTTCTATCCATATATGTTCTGATCGCCAACTCATACTTGATCTAATTTCATTTTATTGGAATTGGGAGAATACCCTCAATTTTCCTTTTTTGGTTCCGAAGGAACTCTCATCAACTAGCACTAGTTTGATGGGAACTAGTACTAGTTTGAAGTGAACCTTTAGTAAGTAGTAAGGAGTAATTCATCAAATTGGCTCGATCTAAAATAATAATAACATACCCTTCATATGATCCCAATATAGATATTAATATACATACAGATCCACCAACTTTACACATTTTAGGCATCCGGACTGATCTATTTGAAACTAGCTAAGAATTCATTTACCTATAGATCATTTTCTGCAGGCATAAGAGCTTTTTTTTTGGCGGAAATCACATGTTAGACCATATTTCCCGAAATAAATATCTGTGTTATGCTACAAGTCTAAGTTTCAAAAAAACAGCTGAGATTAGGTCCTCTCAGATCTAAACAATCTTGTTTTTTTGAACATGAAGAAATAAAGAAGCCATTGCAATTGCCGGAAATACTAGGCCTACTAAAGGCACAAAAATGGAGGGAAAATTGAAAGTTGTCATAAAATGGGGTACCTCGATTGACTATTTGCACCTGTTCTTTTTTTTTTTTTTTTAATATTTTTTTATTTATTATTATAATATAATTAATAATTGTAATTATTATAAATATGAATTTATAGTTCTTAGTAGTTATTATCAATTAATGCAATAATACTAATTAATTCCGTTTGAAAATTCTTAGTAAATATAAATAAATAGATAAGTATCTATAGTGGATATATAGAGAATAAGTCCACGGAATGTAGAACTAAATAAATGGACTTATTCTTCTATATGAAAGATACGTATGACAATCAACTTTATTTTTTTCTTCATTTCTTTGTGTCTTGTTCTTGTCTTCTAATTTAATAAAGAAAGAGTTTCTTACAAATTAGCGAAAGGTGGAAATTGATGCTTTATTACACTATCTTTTATGATATGACTCATTGACTCATTTACATATTCGAATTCTATTCTCAGGAGATGAAGAAAGATAAAAAACGATATATCGATCTTTTCGATATTTGAATTTGATTATATACGTAAATACGTAAGACAAAATTCGCTTTTTTTTTTGCCGAATTTCACGAAAGTAGCAACTCACCCTTTTATTTTGTTCAATTGCTAGCGACTTCTTAATTAGTAATCGGGAAGCTAGGTAAAAAAAAGAGTTATCCGCAACTTTCACTTTTGATTCTTTCTACAATTAGATCTTAGGTCACCCCAAGAAAACTACATTCTTGTTTACTTTGAGTCTGATAAGCTAACTACTTGTTTCCTACAACTAAAATAATGGAACTTCGTGCACTCTACTTGATTGAATTTGAATTCAAAGGAAAGAAGGCGTGGAGCTTAAATAACTCACTAAGAACTATTTTTAAAAGATTACGCGGTACGATTAGGTCGAATAAGCCCTTCTGGAATAAATATTCAGCCGCTTGTGAACCTTCGGGTACTGTTTTATTCAATGTTTGTTCAATGACTCTTTTACCCGCAAATGCAATGTAGGAATTGGGTTCGGCAATAATGATATCCCCCAACATACCAAAACTGGCAGTTACCCCACCGGTAGTAGGAGATGTAAGAATTGGTACATAAAATAACTTTTTATTTGATTGATAATCATATAAGGCAGACGATATTTTAGCCATTTGCATCAAGCTCAAACTTCCTTCTTGCATGCGCGCCCCTCCCGAAGCACATACTATAATAAGAGGTATAAATTGATTGGTAGCGTACTCAATCAAACGGGTGATTTTCTCCCCAACTACGGATCCCATACTACCTCCCATAAACTGAAAATCCATAACCCCAATTGCTACAGGAATACCATTTAGTTGACCTACGCCTGTTTGAACAGCCTCAGTTAATCCCGTCTTTCTTTGATAAGAATCAATACGATCTTTATAAGGCTCCTCCTCCGAATGAAATCCAATGGGATCCAGAGATACCATGTCTTCATCCATAGGATCCCAAGTACCAGGATCAATCGAAAGTTCGATTCTTTCTGAACTACTCATTTTCAAATGATATCCACATTGTTCACAAATCTCCATTTTGGATTTCAAAAATTTCTTATAATTTAATCCATAACAATTTTCGCATTGAATCCACAAATGCCTGTATTTTTGAGTTGCATCGAGATCATTAGACCTTTCTCGTAGAGTTAAATCACTACTCTTCGCGCGGGTTCGTATACTGGACCCCCCGCCTTCACGACTTTCATTACTAGTTCTACGTTTATCAAAAACGTATCTAGAAACGTAACCGTCACTACTATCACTTACAATAGGTGTATCCATACAGATTTGAGATTGAAGATAACTGTCAATGCAACTATTAATATGATTATTCCAACTAGATTTAGTATCATACACGTAACGATTGTATAAGGAATCTACACTCCTAGATCCATTATTCATATAACTAGAATTGCGATAACTAGAAAGTTCTTTTTCTAGTTC